AAATCCGTATTCATTTTAATATCTGTGTCTGTTCGAATCTCATTAACAAATGATCAAGTTACATATCATATAGAAATATGTTATGGAGCCGATATATTTTCTTTGAATCTCATTTTATTTAGGTATTTCGTGTTTGGTTCTAAGTAAAAATTGGAAATCTACAGAACAATTGAGGCAGGGGTGATTTCCCCTATCACCCTTTTATTCACTTTATGATAAGAGTCGATTATTGTGAAATATTACTTAATCCCATGTTAAACAAAATCTATAAATATATATCATCTAAAATATAGAAAATGAGGAAATATTTCGCTTATATGGTATGTATCGTTCTATTTCAATGAAAATAATTTTTCGGTTTTTGTGAAAAAGATTTTTGATACCTTAAATTATTTAAATTCTATATTATAGAATATCTATAACAGTGACAACTCTTCAGTCTATCTGATAGATACGAAAAACCTTCCTTATTTTTTTTATTTTCGTAATTTGATTTTCGTAATCAGACGAAAAGAATAAAGATTCAAATCTTAACTTAGATTATTTTTTTATCCATCTCATGAAAAAAAATTGTATTTCGTTTTTCTTTTCTTTTATCTATTTAAAAATGATGAGTCAATTCAAAAAGAAAGACTTATCTTCCTATGAAGATCAAACGTCATGCTTATTGTCCAATTTTCTTCAAATTAAATAATGATGTCTAAATAGGAAACTTTTTCAATTTCAATTAGAACTATTTTTATTAAATATTTTTAATGATTGCTTGTAAGTGGAATCTTTATTTGGTACTCAAAAAGTAGGAAATCGTTTAATCTATCCTGTTGAGTCACTTGAAGATGCAGATTAAAAAAGTTATTCGTTTATATATTTCGATTTCTTGCTATTATCTATATATTATTTATGTATGTGAAAGATGCTGTCTTGCTAAGACTTTTTCAGAAAAATCGTTTCATATCATATTATCATATATAGAAGAAAAAGCCTAGATTACGATGTCTATGTACAACTGAACCAATGACTATTCATGATTCCATAATTGAATCAATTCCATACCGGTTCCAAATTAGAGGAATATTATGTTAAAACTTCGTTTGAAACGATGTGGTAGAAAGCAACGTGCGACTTGAAGGACACGATCCGTTGTGGATTTTTCCATCCACCATTTTGATTTATCTAAGGATGAGAGTGCTCTTGGCTCGACATTGTTTGTTCTGTTACACTCGATTTTTTGTTGGGTTGTAAATAGTCCACGATGAAGCTCGAGTAGAAAGGATTAATTCATTTCTCGGGGGCAAGGATCTAGGGTTAATGCCAATTAATCGGAACAACTTCGTAAACGTATCTTCCATATATAGAAATCGAAAGGATCCAATTCGAGCAAGTTTCCAATTCAAAAGCAAGACTTGTTAGAATTTAGCAAACTTTTTCGATTCAAAGTGTATCACACGTGAATCAACTGTCCGTAGGATTCTTTGATAGAAAGAAATAAAAAAAGGGGTATGTTGCTGCCACTTTGAAAGGATTAAGAAGCACCGAAGTAATGTCTAAACCCAATGATTTAAAATAAGGATAAAGGATCTGAGAACAAGGAAAGACCTTTTTAATTGTCTCGATAGTCTCACTAATTGGATCAGACTAAAGAATCCAAATAGAATTTGAAACGAGACAAAAGACAAACAAAACAAAAGGGGTTAAAGACCACTCAATAAATGAAAGTGACTAAAGATTTTTCCTTTGAGCTATTTGAGAGTTATCCAACTTGAGTTATGAGTACGAATGGTTTCTTTTTCATTTTCAGGAAGGAAAAAAGACTGAAATCAGAGTCTAATTGATTTTCTAGGCCCATTTGTCATTTAATTTATTAGAATTGCATACATAGACAAAACTTCGAAGCAAATCATTTTTCTCGAGCCGTACGAGGAGAAAACTTCCTATACGGTTCTAGGGGGGGTGTTGGTCATCTACATCTATCCCAATGAGCCGTCTATCGAATCGTTGCAATTGATGTTCGATCTCGAAGAGAAGGAAAAGATCTTAGAAAAGTGGGGTTTTATGATCCAATGAAGAATCAAACTTATTTAAACGTTCCTCTTATTCTATATTTCCTTGAAAAAGGTGCTCAACCCACAGGAACTGTTCAGAATCTTTTAAAGAAAGCGGAAGTTTTTAAGTAACTTCCGTCTAATCAAACGAAATTCAATTAAAGAAAGACTAAGGGGGGGGTAGCAACTTGTATATAACTTTGTATAATTTTGCTCGACTTGTTTTTTGATTTCCCCCCCCTACTGCTGTAATTGTTTCCGTTGAATCCGATATCTAGAATGACAAAACCTTAGTTTATTGATTTTCTAAATAGCAAATTCGGACATTTCCTTCAATTGTGTGGTTTTCATTGGAACTCAACTAATCAACAAGGAATCCACTTTGCTTATTCCACTTAGATTCATGAAATACATTATGAACTAAAAAATCCGAGATTTTTTAGTTCAATTCTTTCTTA